TTACTTCAATTTTTACTCTATCTCCCGGTAGTATCCGTATAAAACTGCGCCGGATCCTCCCTGAAACATATCCTAGAATTAGATCTTCATTATCTAAACGGACCCGGAACATACCATTGGGAAGTGATTCAGTAATTAAACCCTCATGAATCAATTTTTGTTCTTTCATTCCAGGTAACCTCCTTGAAGTATCAACTAATGGAGGAAGAGTTATATAACTCACTTTTCCTCTCTATTTTACAAATAGGAAGTTAGAGATAAAATTCGGATACCAGAGGTGGAAGATTACCATATATAACACAAAATTTCTCCTCCAATTCTTTCTAGTCGAGCTTCTCGATCTGTTATTATACCTCGAGAAGTGGAAAGAATTACAATTCCCATTCCACCTAAAATCTTAGGAATTCGTTGATAGTTGGAATAAATTCGTAAGCCGGGTCGGCTGATCCGCTTTAAAATGGTTCTAGTTTTATATATTCCTTTTCTGGTTTTTCTATGTCGCAGAGTTGAAACCAAGAAATATTTGTTACTTTCCTGATGTTTCCGAACGTTTTCAATAAAACCTTCTCGTAGAAGTATTTTAACAATGCTTTTGGTAATATTTGTAGATGCTATTTGAACCCTTCCTTTTTTATCCGTGTCAGCATTTCTTATAGAAGTTATTAGATCGGCAATAGTGTCCCTACCCATGATGAACTAGAATTATTGGTTCCTCCTAATTTTGATATAATCAACATGTTTCCTTTTTTTTTTTATAAAGTATATACGTGAGACACAATCTACTAATTTGATCTATTTGATCTATTTCAGATACCCTACTATATCATAGTTTCATCGACTACTATTTATAATACTTCGGGAGCTAATGAAACTATTTTAGTAAAATTCAACTGTCTCAATTCTCGAGCGATCGCACCAAAAACTCGAGTTCCTTTTGGATTTCCTTCTTGATCAATGACAACTGCAGCATTGTCGTCATATCGTATTATCATACCGTTTTCACGTTTGAGTTCTTTACATGTACGTACAATTACAGCTCTAATTACTTCTGATCTTTCTAGAGGCATATTGGGAACTGCTTCTTTGATTACAGCAACAATAACATCACCAATATGAGCATATCGGTGATTACCAGCTCCTATGATTCGAATACACATCAATTTTCGAGCTCCGCTGTTATCCGCTACATTCAAAAGGGTCTGAGGTTGAATCATATCATTTTTATTTCAATCTGTTATTTCAATGCAAAAGTATGAAAGAAAAAAAAAAAAGAAATATTGTCCGTCCAGAAATAAATAAACCTGCGGTTGCTTTTTCATCCCCAATACCCCTTTTTGTTTATTTCTACATCTCTATCCTGAAATAAGAAATTGAGTTCGTATAGGCATTTTGCGCGCAGCTATTGAGATAGCTGCTCTAGCTACAGTTTCTGATACTCCACCCATTTCATAAAGTATTCGACCCCGTTTAACAACGGATACCCAATATTCAGGGGATCCCTTCCCCGAACCCATACGTGTTTCCGCGGGTCTTACTGTAACGGGTTTGTCGGGAAATATACGTACCCATATTTTTCCACCACGACGCACATATCGTGTCATTGCTCTTCGCCCTGCTTCTATTTGTCTAGCTGTAATCCAAGCAGGTTCAAGTGCCTGAAGAGCGTATCTGCCGAAACAAATATGATTGCCTCGGCAAGATATTCCTTTCATTCTTCCTCTATGCTGTTTACGAAATCTGGTTCTTTTGGGGTCATAGTCGATGGTTGTTTCTTAATTCCATCTCTACTGCAGAACCGGACATGAGAGTTTCTTCTCATCCAGCTCCTCGCGAATGAAAGGATTCAAATTCAATAATATTATAGATACACATTAATAGATACACATTAATAGATAACACACCAAGTAATGGCTTTTATTGCTATTTAATTTCTTATATAGGAAGGAAGATGTATATACAAGATATACAATACAGCTAGACGTGTGTGTACATTTATGTATCTTTATAGATAATGTAATGTTTCTCTTTTTTATTTTTATAACATAACGAATCCTTTCTTTACTTTTTTTTTTACCTCTATCAAATTACGACAAAAAATTGTAATCCAATAAATAGGGGTTTCGCGGGCGAATATTTACTCTTTCTTGTTTCATTCGAAGGTTCAATTCATGACCTCTCAGAATAAATCAATTTTTTCTTGGTCCGTTCCGCCATCCCACCCAATGAATTATTAGGATTCGTTTTCAATAGAATCCTATGCAGTCACGGGTTCTGTCGTTCCCATAGCTTCTCCATTAATGGTTAGGTCCGAACTTTGCAATGGAGCTTCCAACAAAATTCGTTCACGAGTCAATTTCCTCAGTTTTTATTAACCCGAAGGCTCTTTGTTATTTTATTCTATTTAATATTATTTCATTTTTGAATTTTTATATTTCTAATGATCTTATCAGTTCAGTATTGATTATCAGTATTGATGCTTTATCACACTGCCTTTTATGAC